ATCAGGAAGTACCGCTTGTGGAACCTCAATATCCACGGGCTTATTAGCTAAATGACAGTTGGCACATACAATACGCCCGGTTGCTTCTCGTGGATTTTCATAACCCTGTTGTGCAAAAATGGGATATGCGTGTGAAATAGATGTCCAAGTTATTACATATATGAACATCATGATCGATACAGACATGGATCGAGTCATTTGCTCCTTTACCCAAGAAAAGATATTTCTATTTTGCATGGTCCAATCATTGATCCCGAAAATTTCTACAATAAATTAGGTAGGTTGCTAGTATAGTTTCCTATCCACGATTCTGCTATTTTACTGGAATAATTTCACTGGAATACAGGAAGAATCTCTTGGATGAGTAGAAACACAAAGAGTGAATAAGATTTTTAATGGTTTGTTTGTGGACGAAGTAACAAACATTACAATTGGATTCATATTTGTGGATTATTCTTTAGTCATTCATTGAGTGATAAATCACTACAAGTGAAGGAGATACACGATTTAAATAACGGAATATCCAATATTTGAAAATAGTATCTAGAATGACTGGAAAAGTGGAAACCAGACCAGATATAATTTGATCATTATGAGAAAATCCAAAATCCTTGTAGACAAAACCAATCATTAGTTCCCAACCATGAGGCGAATGGAATCCAATACATAAATCCGTTAACAAAAGAATGGAAAAGGCTTTTATTGTGTCGCTTAAATTATAGAGAAATTCCCGAACCCAAGAATTAAGAATGACAAGTTCTTCATTACCCAGAATAGAATAACCACTTAGAATAGCAAAACTTATTATATTTGTCGAGAAGTGCAAAATAGTATGGATATGCCCCTCATTGTGCACCTTGACCAATTGTATCGTTTCTTTGTGGATTCCTATACGAAGCTGTTGTATATGCGTCTCGGGGTACTCCTTTATCATTTCGTCCAAAAGAAATAGTTCTTCTAATTCTATGAATTTTTCTAGAACGTTCTTTTCTTGAATATCATTCAAAAAAGCTTCGGATTTACTAGTATTCCACCAATTAATAACCCAAGATTCCAGGCTTTTATTAAAAAAGAAAGAGATCCACCAGGGCAAAAAAACTATGGATGCAAAATATGCAAGGGGGGCGAATGCTTTCTTTTTTGTCATTTTATTTTGAATCCGTGAATTGTTAATGAAGTGACTTCATTGCTCAACTCTAGCCAATCTGGTATTTTTATGAAATGAAAAATGAATTCTATAACAAAGAAGCTTAGATTACTGAGCCGCTTCTCCAATGCGGAGAAACCGCGCATTCTTCAGTTCATTTCAAAATACTTCAATTGGTACGCGCAAGAAATAGGCCAATTCAGCAGCTTTTTGTTCAATTTCTCGTGGAGTCAAATTCTCATCAGTACGAGTCAGTGGAAGGGCCCCTTGACCCCTGATTTCCATATAAAGTACACGACGAGGATAAAGACCCTCTTTAACCTCTATTCTAATCGACTGGATATCTCTCATAAGGAATCGAAGGAAGATGCGACGATTTCTTCCAGGGAATCCCCAACGAAAAATACAAACTATTCCCTCTTTTCTATCGAATTGATCATAACCACTACCTACATTCCACCAAATTGTGCACCACAAATAGGAGCTAATGAACAGACCCGCAATCCCATAGAAAGACATCACGAGTCCCTGTGGAAAAAAAATGATTTGCTGAGACGGAAATAAGGATATCAGATTCCGGCCAAGATAACTAGAAGTTCCAACCAACAGGAATCCTAGTGAACCTAAAAAAAGGATACAGGCCCAGAAGAAATTACTTGTTTTTCGAGACCCTGTTATAAGTTCTATCCATATACGTTCTGATCGCCAGTTCATACTAGATCCAGTTGCATTTTATTGGAATTGAGAAAATAACTCAAATGAATTTGACTTTATGTTTTTGTTCCCAAAGTAACTCTCATCAACTAGCACTATTATGCTCTGAATCATTATAAATAATTCATGGAATCTATTCGATAAAAAAAAATAAACATCCCCATCATATGATCTCACTATGGATATATCCATATCTATAGATATATTTTCCATTTCAGAAATCTGCTGATCTTTTTTTTTATAGTTATAATGGATTTATACATATATCCATATATAGGATATGGGGTTTGCGCGCGCATAACAGTCTTTTCACTTGTGTGTGTTTGGAAAAAGCCACATGTTGTACCATATTCCAATAAAATTAATGGGTATCCATATTATGATCTCAGTCAAATTCTTGAAAAAAAAATTCATGAGATTTTGTACCGTCAGATCTAGACAATCTTATTTTTTTGAACATGAATAGATAAAGAAGCCATTGCAATTGCCGGAAAAACTAGGCCCACTAAAGGCACAAAAAAAGAGGGGAAGTTGAAAGTTTCCATAGACTAGACACCTCGATGAAATATTTGTACCTGTTATAAAGATATCTTATGATAAGTATATCAATTATAAGTATATAATAATAGGTACAAGAAATATAGAATTAAATAAGTGGACCCATTCACCTTTATCTTTTTTATTCTTGTTCTTTTGCCCTTCCTTATCTTCTAATAAAGAACGGAGGAATTTCTTACAAGTTTGCAAGGGATTCTAATGAACCCACATATTTATAGTAAAATCAAGATGAGAATTCTTTTGGGATAGAGAAAAAAGCAAGATTTAAATTCTATATTTTCTATATTTGAATTATTCAAATATCTATAATAAATACGTAAGCCGGGAACATTCATTTTGTCCTTTCCTAATTTGAAGGAAGGGAAGAAATAATTCACTCTTTTTTCCTGTTGATAGAGTCTTTCCGGTCACTAATCACGAATATAGATAAAAATAGATCTGGAAAAAATAATAATAAAAGGAATTATCCGAAACTTCTGATCCTTTAATACTAGATCTTTTGCCCTCAAGTAAGACTCCACTCTTTTTTTTGTGGTGAATATAATTCGGATTGAGTTTATCGTAATCTAAAGAAAAAAAAAACAAAGAACCTAATTTATAATTTCTTTTTAGTGCTCTACTTGTTGATTGAATTTTGATTCACGGGAAAGAAACCGTGAAGTTGAAATAACTCACTCAGAACATCTTTTAAAGGATTACGTGGTACGATTGGGTCGAATAAGCCTTTATGGAATAAATACTCAGCCGCTTGTGAACCATCAGGTACTGTCTTATTCAATGTTTGTTCAATTACTCTTTTGCCCGCAAATGCAACGTAGGCATTAGGTTCGGCAATAATGATATCTCCTAACATACCAAAACTGGCAGTAACTCCACCGGTTGTAGGAGATGTAAGGATGGGTACATATAATAACTTTTTATTTGATTGATAATTATATGAAGCGGAAGATATTTTTGCCATTTGCATCAAACTCAAACTTCCTTCTTGCATACGCGCCCCCCCGGAAGCACACACTATAATAACAGGTAGAGATCTATCAGTAGCATATTCGATCAAACGGGTTATTTTCTCTCCTACTACGGATCCCATACTCCCCCCCATGAACTGAAAATCCATAACCCCAATTGCTATGGGAATACCATTTAATTGACCTATGCCTGTTTGAATAGCCTCGGTTAAACCTGTCCTTTTTTGATAAAAATCAATGCGATCTTTATAAGGTTCCTCCTCCGAATGAAATTTAATGGGGTCCACAGAAACCATGTCGTCATCCATAGGATCCCAAGTGCCTGGATCAATCGAAAGTTCAATTCTATCTGAACTACTCATTTTCAAATGATATCCGCATTCTTCACAAATATTGAATTTTGATCTAAAAATCTTCTTATAATTTAATACATAACAATTCTCGCATTGAATCCACAAATGCCTGTATTTTTTATTTATATGGAGATCATTATATTTTCCTCTCATATGGGAATCACTTTTATTTGTACTAGTTTTTATATCGGAACTTCCAATGCCAACACCATTTATGTTTTCATTACAAATGTAACTATAAATGTAATTTTTACTATAATTGCCGCTACCGCTTAAAATGTAACTATTCATACTGATTTCAGAATGAAGATAATGGTCAATGCAACTATTAATGTGATTATTCCAACTATATTGAGTATCATACATGTAATGATCATAGTAGTGATCATAGTAGTGATTGTGACCATTATTCAGATAACTAGAATTAAGATAACTAGAAAAAGAACTTTCTAGTTCACTTAGAAACAAACGATCGTTGTCAACAATTTCAAAAATATGATTTTCAATATCAAAATATATAGAATAATTGTCACCATTACTATCCCTAACTAAAAAAGTTTCATCTCTGATGAAACTATGAATGTCTCTGGCATCAAATAATCGATCAACATTATAGCAGCTGTCACTACCCCCCCAACTATGACTGTTTTTTTCTATAACGAGGTCTTTACTTCCATTAGGATTTTCAATAGGACCAAAATTAGGAGGACCAAAATAATTTATTGATTTACTTAGCCCACGCCTGTATTCTAACTTCTCCATGTTAAACAACATCGAATTGAACCACCAGTTTTCCTTTTCCATAGAGCCTTCCTGCCCCCTATTTGAACGAAAATACAATGTATGAATAGTCATTCGATGAATAATCATTTGAATATTTCCTTTCGGAATAAGCATATAGATCCAATCCCTAGGATCATTAACTAATAACTAACGAGTAAGTGTTGAAAGAAATGATTCTTTTGTGGGAATCAGTGTTTCACTTCACTATGTATGATATGAGGAAACCTTTCTGAAATTTTTACTATTATATTAAAGAAAAGAGAGATTTCTCCCATGTCGTATACAAATTCTCACCGAAAATAAAAATCTCTTTTATCTCTTATGAAAAATGCATTTTCGTAAAATTTCGTAGAAGAATATGTTTCTATTGTAACACGGAACGAAAAGGACAATATACGGGAGGGGTCAAAAGCGTTGTATTATTTAGCTCGATCCCTGGTAGGGATATAACTATCAAATAATCCACCAATCCCACGG